CAAAGCGCAAAGAGTAATTGATCAGATTCGCGGGCGTTCTTATGAGGAAACGCTTATGATATTGGAACTTATGCCTTATCGAGCATCTTATCCCATTTTAAAATTGGTTTATTCCGCAGCAGCAAACGCTAGTCATAATATGGGTTTGAACGAAACCGATTTATTCATTAGTAAAGCCGAAGTCAATGGAGGCTCTTTTGTGAAAAAATTAAGACCTAGAGCTCGAGGACGTAGTTATCCGATAAAAAGGCCGACTTGTCATATAACAATTGTATTAAAAGATAAATCAAAATTATCTTTCGATGAATTTAAGATTTAGATTAATATTTAGAAAAAAATAGATGGAAAGATAATATAATAAAAAATATGGGACAAAAAATAAATCCGCTTGGTTTCAGACTTGGTACAACCCAAAATCATCATTCCTTTTGGTTCGCACAACCAAAAAATTTTTCTGTAGGTCTACAAGAAGATGAGAAAATACGGAATTGTATAAAGAACTATGTACAAAAAAATAAAAGAATATCCTCAGGTTTCGAAGGAATTGGAATTGCGCGTATAGAAATTCAAAAAAGAATTGATTTAATCCAGGTTATAATCCATATTGGATTCCCAAATTTATTAATAGAGGGCCGAACACGAGGAATCGAAGAATTACAGATGAATGTACAAAAAGAATTTCGTTCTGTGAACCGAAGAATCAACATTGCTATCACACGAATAGAAAAACCTTATGGAGACCCCAATATTCTTGCAGAATATATGGCTTCTCAATTAAGAAATAGAGTTTCATTTCGAAAGGCAATGAAAAGAGCTATTGAATTAACTGAACAAACAGATACAAAAGGAATTCAAATACAAATTGCAGGACGTATTGACGGAAAAGAAATTGCACGTGTCGAATGGATCAGAGAAGGTAGGGTTCCTCTACAAACAATTCGCGCTAAAATTGATCATTGTTCCTATACAATTCGAACTATCCATGGAGTACTAGGCCTCAAAATTTGGATATTTGTGGATGAAGAATAATAGACCTTTATTTATCTTGTCATTCTATTCAGTAATATAGTGATATATAGAACAAAAAACTAGAAACTTTTTCTGTTTTTCTGTTAAATAAAAAAAATAAAATAATTCAAATTCTATAAGGTTGAATAAAAAAGAAATTAACTTTTTTTTTTTTTAATTGCTATGCTTAGTGTGTGACTCGTTAGTTTTTTCTTTAGAGTTTTTAGTAGGATCAAAAAAAGACTGATCCCTAATATTAATTCAATAACTACAACTACTATATAAAAAATAAAAATAAAAAAAATTAAAAACTAATAACTAACTTATTGCTTCATATTGTCGAGATCCCCAAAACAGTCACTATATGACTGGATCAATCATATAGTTGTAACAACTGGAATTGTTCCATAACAAAAAAATATGATTGTGGATTTGAAATAAAAAAAAAGAAAGGGATGCGGATAAATGGAAAGGTGATAGAAAGAGAGAACAAAAATATCAATGATATATAATTCCAATATGTATGGTCTATGAATTACCTCATATAAATAAAAGGCAGTGTAATAAAGCATTAATTTCATATTGTTTTAATATTATTTAATATTGTATCGATTGATATATAAATAATATATGATATATAAATAATAAAGAGCTTCCGGTTAATAGAAACTGAGGAGATTGACTCGGAAACAGATTTTGTTGAGAGCTCCATTGCAGAGTTCAGGCCTAATCATTAATGGAGAAGCTATAGGAACGACGAAACCTGTGACTATATAGGATTCTATTTAAAAGAATCCAAATGATTGAGCAGGCGGGATGGCGGAATGAACCAAGAACCATTTTTTTTTTACTCGGAGAGGTTGTGGATTGATCCTACGAATAAAGCAGGAAAAGGAAAGAGTCAATATTCGCCCGCGAAACCCTTATTTCTTATTTATTGGATTCCAATATTGTCTTGATTCAATAATTTTTTTTTTTAGAAAAGTAAAAAAAAAATAAGGATCCGGTATAAAAAAGAAACATTATCTATATCTAGAAATAGACAAATCTAACCGTATATACAGCTTCTTATCTAATAAATGAAATATAATATCAATAAATCCCATTACTTAGTTTAATGTATTAGTTATTAAATACATGCGCATCCGTAATATTATCGAATCCTTTCATTCGTGAGGAGCTGGATGAGAAGAAACTCTCATGTCCGGTTCTGTAGTAGAGGTGGGAAAAAACCATCAACTATAACCCCAAAAGAACCAGATTTCGTAAGCAACATAGAGGAAGAATGAAAGGAATATCTTGCCGGGGTAATCATATTTGCTTCGGCAGATATGCTCTTCAGGCACTTGAACCCGCTTGGATTACTGCTAGACAAATAGAAGCAGGACGAAGAGCGATGACACGATATGCACGTCGTGGTGGAAAAATATGGGTACGTGTTTTTCCCGATAAACCTATTACAGTAAGGCCCGCAGAAACACGTATGGGGTCGGGAAAGGGATCTCCCGAATATTGGGTATCTGTTGTTAAACCCGGTCGAATACTTTACGAAATGGGCGGAGTCTCAGAAACTGTAGCCAGAGCAGCAATTTCAATAGCTGCGTGCAAAATGCCTATAAAAACTCAATTTATTATTTCAGGATAGGGATGTAAAACTAAATATAAAAAAGGGATGAAAAAACAACCACGAGTTTCTTTATTTCTAGACAAATACTATTTCTTCTTTTTCCTCATTCTTTGCATTGAAATAAAAAATTCAAATAAAAATGATATGATTCAACCTCAGACCCTTTTGAATGTAGCAGATAACAGTGGAGCTCGAGAATTAATGTGTATTCAAATCATAGGAGCTGGTAATCATAGATATGCTCATATTGGTGACGTTATTGTTGCTGTAATTAAAGAAGCAGTGCCCAATATGCCTCTAGAAAGATCAGAAGTAATAAGAGCTGTAATTGTACGTACATGTAAAGAACTCAAACGTGACAACGGTATGATAATACGATATGATGACAATGCAGCGGTTGTCATTGATCAAGAAGGAAATCCAAAAGGAACTCGAGTTTTTGGCGCGATTGCTCGGGAATTGAGACAGTTGAATTTTACTAAAATAGTTTCATTAGCTCCCGAGGTATTATAAAGACTCATAGTCATAGATCAAATTAGGATATTGTTCTAGTAGGATATCTGAAATAAACCCAATTAATAGATTGTGTTTCACGCATATACTTTTACTAAATTTAATAATTAATTGAATAATAAATTTCAAATTTAATTAAATAATGAATACTTTGAAGTATTCAAATAAAAAAACATGTTGATTATATCCAAATTCGGAAGCACCAATAATTATAATTCGTCATGGGCAGAGACGCTATTGCTGATATAATAACTTCTATAAGAAATGCTAACATGAGTAAAAATGGAACGGTTCGAATAGTATCCACAAATATCACCGAAAACATTGTTAAAATACTCCTACGAGAGGGTTTTATTGAAAATGTTCGGAAACATCAGGAAAGTAATAAAAATTTCTTGGTTTCAACCTTGCGCCATAAAAGAACTAGGAAAGGAATATATAAAACGATTTTAAAACGTATCAGTCGACCCGGTCTACGAATTTATTCCAACTATAAAAAAATTCCTAAGATTTTAGGTGGAATGGGAATTGTAATTCTTTCCACTTCTCGAGGCATAATGACAGATCGAGAAGCTAGACTAGAAAAAATTGGAGGAGAAATTTTGTGTTATATATGGTGATCCTCCTCTGGTATCCTAATTTTATCTCTAACTTCCTATTTGTGAAATAGAGAGGAAAGGTGAGTTATATAACTCTTCCTCCATTAGTTGATACTTCAAAAAGGTTTCTTGGAATGAAAAAAAAAATGATTCATGAAGGTTTAATTACTGAATCATTTCCCAATGGTATGCTCTCCGAATCCGTTTATATTTTATATAATGAAGATCTAATTCTAGGTTATATTTCGGGGAAGATCCGACGCAGTTTGATACAAACACTGCCGGGGGATAGAATCAAAATAGAAATAAGGCAATATTATTCATTCAACCAGGGGACGTATAATTTATAGACTTCGGAACAAAGATTCGAACGATTAGATGGATTCTTTTTGAAAAAATCCCTTTCATCAAAGATACAATTTGAAGCAAAAAAAAAAACAAGAGACTTATTTTCTTCCAAGGAATAGATTCAAAATTAAAGTAAGGAGTAAGAAATATGAAAATAAGGGCTTCTGTTCGTAAAATTTGTGAAAAATGTCGACTGATCCGTAGGCGCGGACGAATTATAGTGATTTGTTCCAATCCGAGACATAAACAGAGACAAGGATAATCTTTCTAAAGTTTCTCAAAGAGGGGAAAAATAAAAGATTTGTTTTAACATAAAATGGATATCTCCATATCTTTTTATATATTTCTGATTCATATTTATGAGATGATAAAATATGGCAAAACCTATACAAAGAATTGGTTCGCGTAGGAATGGGCGTATTAATTTACGTAAGACTGGACGTAGAATACCAAAAGGAATTATTCATGTTCAAGCTAGTTTCAACAATACCATTGTAACTGTTACAGATGTACGAGGTCGAGTGGTTTCTTGGGCCTCCGCCGGTACTTCTGGATTCAAAGGCACAAGAAGGGGAACACCCTATGCTGCGCAAGCAGCCGCTTTAGATGCTATTCGTACTGTAGTAGATCAAGGTATGCAACGAGCAGAAGTTATGATAAAAGGTCCTGGTCTCGGAAGAGACGCAGCATTACGGGCTATTCGTAGAAGTGGTATACTATTAAGTTTCGTACGTGATGTAACACCTATGCCACATAATGGATGTAGACCTCCCAAAAAAAGACGTGTGTAAAAATAAGAATTAAATGGATTCCAAGAGAAATAAACGATTCAATGATCTGATCAAATAATAATATTAGTATGGTTCGAGAGGAAATAGCAGGATCCACTCGAACACTACAGTGGAAATGTGTTGAATCAAGAGTAGACAGTACGCGTCTTTATTATGGTCGTTTCATTCTGTCCCCGCTCATGAAAGGGCAAGCCGATACCATAGGTATTGCCATGCGAAGGGCTTTACTTGGAGAAATAGAAGGAACATGTATCACACGTGCTAAATCTGAGAAAGTGCCACATGAATATTCTACGATAGTAGGTATTGAGGAATCGGTACATGAAATTTTAATCAATTTGAAAGAAATTGTATTGAGAAGTAATCTGTATGGAGTTAGAAACGCATCCATTTGCGTTAGAGGTCCTAGATACATAACCGCTCAAGATATCATCTCACCGCCTTCCGTGGAAATAGTTGACGCAACACAGCATATAGCTAACCTGACGGAACCAATTGATTTGCGTATTGGATTACAAATCAATAGAGATCGCGGCTACCGTATGAACCCCACAAATAACTCTCAAAACGAAAGTTATCCTATAGATGCTGTATCCATGCCTGTTCGAAATGCAAATCATAGTATTCATTCTTATGGAAATGGAAATGAAAAACAAGAAATACTTTTTCTAGAAATATGGACGAATGGAAGTTTAACTCCTAAGGAAGCACTTTATGAAGCTTCTCGTAATTTGATTAATTTATTCATTCCGTTTCTGCATGCGGAGGAAGGGAACATTCATTTCGAGGAAAATAAAAACAGGTTTACTCCACCTCCTTTTACCTTTCAAAATGGATTAACTAAGCTAAGGAAAAACAAAAAAGGAATTCCATTGAAATGTATTTTTATTGACCAATTAGAACTATCTCCTAGGGCCTATAATTGTCTCAAAAAGTCCAATATACATACATTATTGGACCTTTTGAGTAACAGTCAGGAGGATCTTATGAGAATTGAATATTTTCGTACAGAAGATGTAAAACGGATATTGGACACTCTACAGAAACATTTCGCAATCAATTTACCTAAGAATAAGTTTTCATTTTAAAGAAATTTTTTCATATTCTTTTTTTATAAAAAAAAAAACTTCATTTTTTATCTTCGACACACAATTCGTATTTTCGCGAAATAGATCATAATAAAATTCATGTATCTAGGGGGGATTCACTTTAGAAGCGACTATTCCCTAGATACCCACATCGTGGTATTTCACAGTTGAATCAATTTGAAAAAGACCTAAAGTTAGAGATTTATCAATAGGTAATGTTGCTCCAATACCTAACCAAAGAGCTACTGCGGTACCGATCAAAAAGACTGTTGTAGCTACTGGACGACGAAATGGATTTTGGAATTTATTAACATTCTCCAAAAAGGGTACTGTTAATAATCCTGTTGGTACTGAAACCATTAAAAGAACACCCAATAATTTATTGGGTACTGTGCGGAGTATTTGAAATACAGGAAAAAAGTACCATTCGGGCAATATTTCCAAAGGAGTTGCAAATGGATCTGCCGGTTCACCAATCATTGATGGTTCTAGGACTGCTAAGCCGACATTACATGCAATAGTACCTAGAATTACTACCGGAAAAATATATAAAAGATCATTTGGCCATGCGGGTTCTCCATAATAATTATGCCCCATCCCTTTGGCCAATTTAGCTCTTAATACAGGATCGTTCAAGTCAGGTTTCTTTGTTATTGGGATAGGTGAATTCTTATGGATCCATCCCCCGAAAGAACCGGACATGATAATTTTTCATCATCCGGCTCGAGCAAGATTCAAAAGAATTACAGAAATAGATTGATAGAAAATCTATATTTTATAGATATCCACACATATAAAATAGAATGACTCTATGTAAGTGATAAAGGATTTACTAGGTCCCATTTTTGAAGTTGCACCTATTCATATTCAGTGCAAATAATTTAGTTCTTACAGAGAAATGCTCAATATCCAAGTAGGCTTAAAAATTTGATCATAATCAAGGGCTTTTTGGACTGTCTCATGTCTTTTTGATTTTATTCGTTTTTTTCCCCACAACATCTCGATTTTCTTACATACAAAGTCTTTACTTGTTACTAATAAAGTCTAGCCTCTGTTCTTCCTTAGATCCCTTATTTCACTCCGATAGTATCATATTATAGATCGAGGTCGATGCAGAGGAAATGAATGCATTTCCATACTATAAATAAGTAAGTGGGATAGATAAAACATTGGATCGTGCCACATCACTTATTCTACAGGATCTTACGGAGCCTGTTCATGCATGACATAATTCGGACATGATCATAGAAAAAATTCTCCTCAAGCGAACCGGCCTATCCTATGCTACATAGGGGGATTTACGTGGTGGTTGGATGCAGAGACACGTTTGGTTGTGAATTTCAACGTGGCGGATAAAATAATCTATCGGCATGGCCCAATCAATAGTTCAAGTCACACACTCCCATAATCCATCCATCCTCTCTTCGGAGAATCCACTTCAACTATTCTTATCAAATAAGAACTAAACTACTTCGGAGTTGAAGAGAAGTATCAAAAAACATGTCTTATTTTTTCAATAATACATATTTGTAGCAATGAAATACTATTGTTCCTTCCCGATAGGATATATCAGAAATTACAAATATCTATGATCTGTTTTCTCTATAAAATAAAGCTATAACTATAAAGGACCTGAAATACCTTGCTTACGTATCATTGGGAAGTGCATTAACATAAATACGGCAGTAAGAAGAGGCAATACAAAAGTGTGTAAACTATAAAAACGAGTCAAGGTAGATTGACCCACACTAGCACTTCCACGTAATAACTCTACCAAAGGAGATCCTATTATAGGAATAGCGTCAGGCACGCCTGTCACAATTTTTACTGCCCAATAACCAATTTGGTCCCGAGGTAAGGAATAACCAGTTACACCAAAAGATGCAGTCAATACAGCCAGAACCACACCTGTAACCCAAGTTAATTCGCGGGGTTTTTTAAACCCACCTGTAAGATACACACGAAATACGTGCAGAATCATCATTAGAACCATCATACTTGCTGACCATCGATGAACTGATCGAATTAACCAACCAAAGTTAGCTTCAGTCATTATGTATTGAACAGAGGAAAAGGCCTCCGTAACAGTTGGACGATAGTAAAAAGTCATAGCAAAACCCGTAGCTACTTGTACTAAAAAACAAGTAAGCGTGATTCCTCCTAGACAATAAAATATGTTGACATGAGGAGGAACATATTTACTAGTTATATCATCTGCAATCGCTTGAATCTCGAGACGTTCCTCGAACCAATCATATACTTTATTGAGATAGGGAATCCGAGAGGACCCCCCCCCCGAGAACCGTATATGAGAATTTCATCTCGTACGGCTCAAACAGAAACACACAAATACCGATTTTGACGGATATGCAATAGAAAGTTCAAAACTTCTTAGCTGCTCGATGCAATTTGTGCCAAAGATGGAAAGTAAAAAAAAATCCGAAATCTCTTCTTTGTGATGCTAATGCCAAAAATATCAAGTTAGCTCGTACACCTTTCTTTTTCTTTATATTGATCGTTCCAGGCCTCTTGAATCTTCTCTTTCCTATTTTTGTTTGTTTTTGTTATTTAATTTGTTGTTTTTTGTGCGTAATGCGGGTCAACTTTTGTTTTACTGTTGATAGGAATTCCCTTGTTAAGATCCTATAAATCAATTAAAACCTCAGATTCATACAAGAACCACGATGATTTAATCCCAAGCTAAATAAAAGGGTTCTTTGAGTAAAAACCATTTGATCATCAATTATTCAATTTCAATGAGTGGATGTAATGACTCAACAAAATCTAGAGAAAGAAGTTGTTCTTCAGATAAAATTAATTTCATAAATCTAAAGAAAGAAAAATTATTTCATTTAGGAAATACCCATCTGAAATTTTTTTTAGTCCGGTTGCGAGGTCTAAATAATAGGTATGAATCATAGTTAGAATATTTTTTTTTCTTACTTTTTTCTATAATATTCCGTGTTCCAGATATTAGAATAAATATCCGACGGGGTGGAATCATCTTAATAGAGATGACAGGGCCGTTCTCTGTATTATCAATAGGATCAATTATAACAAGTCACACGCTCATATTCCGGAAATACCGAAAAAAGAAATACCACAGTCGAACTACCAAAAAGGTCTATAAATCCAAGTTTTAAATAATTTTTTTTTGATTGAAAAACTAGAGGTTCATAGTTCTTATGAACCTAACTCATTGAAATTCCATCCAGTAAAACGGAAGAATTATAAATTTCCAAAATAATAGATAGGAATATTGCAAATAGAGCCATTGCAACTCCCATAAGTGGTGTAGTCCCCCAGCCCGGAGCTACTTTACCATATTCTGAATTCAATGGTTTCAATAAACTCCCTACAGTAGTTTGTCTTGGCCTAGATCTAGAACTACCCTCAACGGTTTGTGTAGCCATAAATCCTATTTAATCATTGGTTGAGATCGGTTGACTTTGTATACTATTCCGTTGTAATTGTAAATAAATAAACGATCTTATCGTAGATCCATTGTGATCTTGAAATTTTCTAAAAATGGAAACAGCAACCTTAGTCGCCATCTTCATATCAGGTTTACTTGTAAGCTTTACGGGGTACGCCTTATATACCGCTTTTGGGCAACCCTCTCAACAACTAAGAGATCCATTCGAGGAACACGGAGACTAGACTTGTTGAAGTAATGAGCCTCTTGATATGAGGGCCCATTACTTCAGTTTCTATAATGAAAAATTATTTCATTATTTTTTAGTCGGAACCTTAGGTGGTTCTCGAAAAAAGATAGCGAAAAAAATTATCCCTAAAGTCGAGACTAAAAGGAATGTATAAACCAATGCTTCCATAGATTCGATCGTGGTTTACAAGTATAGCTTTCACATCTATTCGTTTGATTGAGTGGGATCATTTACCATACCATAAAAAAAGAGGGGAAAGAATCAACGAAAAGAAGTTGATTCAAGTCTCTATTTTTTTCTCGGGTACCCGAGAAAAAAATAGAGATAGGGGATAAAGATACCAGAGCAGTCTTGTATCAAACTACTTGTCTCTTTGTAGTTGGATCTCCAAGTTTTTGGAATGCTCCAAATTCCACTTGAGCATCCAAATCTGGATCAATACCGGCAAAAACATCTCTAAACAAGGTTCTAGCGCCATGCCAAATATGTCCAAAAAAGAAAAGCAAAGCAAACGAAGCATGCCCAAAAGTGAACCAACCCCTTGGACTACTACGAAAAACACCATCAGATTTTAAAGTAGCCCGGTCTAATTCAAAAATTTCGCCTAATTGTGCGCGCCTAGCATATTTTTTCACAGTAGCAGGATCGCTATAATTGACTCCATTGAGTTCGCCACCATAGAACTCAACAGTTACACCTACTTGTTCGACACTATACTTTGATTCTGCCCTTCGAAAAGGAACATCTGCCCGAACAATTCCATCTCCATCTACTAAAACTACCGGGAATGTTTCAAAAAAAGTAGGCATACGACGTACAAAAAGCTCGCGCCCTTCTTTATCTCTAAAGACGGGATGTCCTAACCATCCAACAGCTATTCCATCCCCGCTATCCATTGAGCCCGCTCTGAATAATCCCCCTTTTGCCGGATTATTACCAATGTAATCATAAAAAGCTAATTTTTCAGGAATTTTAGACCAAGCTTCCGATAAACTTAGATTTTCAGCTAGTCCGGCACCAACTCTTCGATATATCTCTTGCTGGAAGTATCCCTGATCCCACTGATAACGAGTGGGACCAAATAACTCGATTGGGGTTGTTGCTGAACCATACCACATAGTTCCAGCAACAATAAAAGCTGCAAAAAAAACAGCAGCGATACTACTAGAAAGTACAGTTTCAATATTGCCCATACGTAATCCTTTGTAGAGACGTTGAGGCGGACGGACACTAAGATGGAATAGGCCTGCCAATATGCCCAGTGTACCTGCTGCAATATGATGAGAGGCGATTCCGCCGGGAACAAAAGGATCAAAACCTTCTGCGCCCCACGCTGGACTTACAGATTGTACTTTTCCAGTTAGTCCATAAGGATCAGACACCCATATTCCAGGACCATATAAGCCTGTTACATGAAATGCGCCAAAGCCAAAGCAAGCCACTCCTGAGAGAAATAAATGAATTCCAAAGATTTTGGGCAAATCCAAAGAAGGTTTTCCTGTACGTTCATCACAGAATATTTCTAAGTCCCAATACACCCAATGCCAGATGGCCGCTAAAAAACACAAGCCAGAAAACACAATATGTGCTCCGGCCACGCCTTCATAGCTCCAAATACCCGAATTCGTTACAGTTCCTCCTGAAATACTCCAACCACCCCATGAATTGGTTATTCCTAAACGAGTCATGAAGGGTATAACGAACATACCTTGTCTCCACATTGGATCAAGAACAGGGTCAGAGGGATCAAAAACTGCCAATTCATATAGAGCCATCGAACCGGCCCAACCGGAAACTAGAGCCGTATGCATTATATGGACAGAAAGCAATCGGCCGGGATCATTCAATACGACAGTATGAACACGATACCAAGGCAAACCCATGGAAATACCCCTTTCTCAAAGAAAAATAGACACTATGTAACTTTATCGCATTGCAACTTATACTATTTACCTAATCTTTTCAGCGAATTCTTTATGAGAAAAGGTTACTTTTTATTGTATTCCGTTGAAAATAACGGCTGAATTCCGTTCGTAAGAACAAAGAGAAGCAGATCTATTCTATACCCGATAAGTACCAATACGCAATGGGAGCATCAGTCCTATTTTGGGGGAATTAATGTATGGATCCTTTTTATTATTCGAACGATCTATCTCTTCATTAAGATTTTTATTTCTTAATTCTATCTTTCTCTAAAAACCTTCGAAGAAGACAATAAACTCATTCTTACGTTTCCATATTAAAGTGAAGTATAGTACTTAAATTTTTTCTTTAATTTAATGCCCATTGGTGTTCCAAAAGTACCTTTTCGGAGTCCTGGAGAGGAAGATGCAGTTTGGGTTGACGTATAGTGCGACTTGTCAGACATATTGGGTCATATGGAATTTCCCCATTTTCTCCCCCGATCGAGATATCCTCTGTTTCGCCCAAGAAATAGAAATATTGTATTGATTGAAGAATCAATCATGCGTAGCGTGAAGTTAAATTAGATTAATTTAGATTGAGGAGCAATATAATATTCTTAATTAGAAGAATTTATGGTTAACTTGGACTAAAAAAATGGAGTATCCAGGCTCTGCTCATAAAATACCAAATGGGTAATAGTAATATATGTAGAATTACCGCTTGTAGCTATGCATAGAAGATTCTTCTATTTTATTTATTTAATTAGAGAAGCACTCTTAAACTGCCATGTCAACCATTATAATAAATACATTGAATAGTTTTTTGGAGACATGAAACGAAAAAAAAAAAAACTCGTAGCAAAAAGAAGTGGTACTGAGATCATTTGTCCTATATGTACAACTAGAATTCGGATAGATCTTTCCCCGGAGTAGAACATGAACCTAAAAGAATTCAAAGGGACCATTCAGGAACAAGAAAATGACATCGTGATTTAAATCTCGACGAAACAATACATCAATGAGAGGTTAATTAAATAAGTTCAGTAAATTCTTTTTTTTTTTTAGGGAAGGGGTAAAAACTCTTTTTTTTTTAATGGAAGAAAAAACCCCTTCATTAGAAAAGCAGGAATCTCTTAAAAAAAAGAGAGATAGGATTGGAATCGACACATTGATTCTTTATTTTCGCAATTTTTTTGAACCGTATGCATCCAAAGATGCACGTACGGTTCAAAAGGGATATAATTTTGTCCTAATCAACCGACTTTATCGAGAAAGATTACTTTTTTTAGGCCAAGAAGTTGATAGCGAGATCTCAAATCAACTTGTTGGTCTCATGGTATATCTCAGTATAGAAGATGATACTAAGGATCTTTATTTGTTTATAAATTCCCCTGGTGGATGGGTAATACCAGGAATCGCTATTTATGATACTATGCAATTTGTTTCGCCCGATGTACATACAATATGCATGGGATTAGCCGCTTCAATGGGATCCTTCATTCTGGTCGGAGGGGAAATTACCAAACGTCTAGCATTCCCCCATGCTTGGCGCCAATGAGTTTTTATTAAAAAAAAAAAAAGAAGAAGAAGACTATGCCTTCGCCATATTGAATATGAATAATAGGTAATAATAGCATGGCACTTCGAGTTCGATATGAACAAACTATTATTGTTTTTTCTAACACGATATTTTCTATCGAGATAGTAGTATGAAAAAAGGTTATTTCCGACTTGATCTTCTATGTCGGGAGTACATTTCAGCGTCACAAACCGTTTTCTTCCACACCAGAAGCCTTTTTCTGATATTTTTCTTACGAAGAAAAGAGTACGAAAAAAAAAAGAAACTTTGGGATTGCTAAATCACAGACGAGATAAATATAGAAAGCAACAGAACCATCATAGTATTTTTTTTTTACATTACAATATGAATGAAAGGAAGGGTGGTAAATGGATCATTCAACAATCTAGATCGGATGGATTCTTTTTTTTTTCCTTCGATAAAATAGAAGGGGGAAAAGGAAATTCCATTGCAGAGCCGTATGCAATGCACAAAAGGTGCCTGTACGGTCCGTCGTTCAATTCTATTTTTTTTCTTGTTTTTTTTAGTCCTTACTTTAATCCAATTCTTCAAGATAGAAGAACCGTTCATGCATGATGTTAGATCAATATTATCAGGGTTATGATTCACCAACCTGCTAGTTCTTTTTATGAGGCACAAGCAGGGGAATTTATCTTGGAAGCGGAAGAACTACTCAGACTTCGCGAAACCCTCACAAAGGTTTATGTACAAAGAACAGGTAACCCTTTATGGGTTATATCCGAAGACATGGAGAGAGATGTTTTTATGTCAGCAACAGAAGCCCAAGCTCATGGTATTGTTGATCTTGTAGCGGTCGAAAATGAAACTATTGGGGATTTCGCCTAAATATATGATTCCCTCCATAATTCTATTTTTCCGTGATTTGATATTGAATGTAAATAATTCATAATCATCAATAAATCAGGTTAAGATCGATCTAAACCAACCTATTTTATTATATATATGTATGATATGCCGACAATTAAACAACTTATTAGAAACACAAGACAGCCAATACGAAATATCACGAAATCCCCCGCACTTAGGGGGTGCCCTCAACGACGGGGAACATGTACTCGGGTGTATGTGCGACTCGTTTAGATCATGAGTTCAAACAAAAAAAAATAAATACAGCAATTTTTCAAGTACCAATCACCAGTACCAAGGAATAAAGATAGATAGGATGGAAAAACGTTATTTACTATCTATAAAGCTAAAGATTCATCATTTTTGTGTATGAAATTTATGGTTTCCATTGGTGCAAATCCAATCACCTCAGTTTGAGATGAGAAGTAATTCCCCATTAGTAGCAAATAGTTATCTATTAAGCGGAGGAAAGAGTACTATAAGAAAGAAGCAAAAAGGTTATGTTCCTATTCTTGAAAGAACGGACTAACAAGGTCAGCTACCTAGCCAACTTTCATAATTAAATGCCGTCACTGTATGGATAACCCTTTTGTGAAAAGAACTATTATTGATTGGTAGAGCTAAACTAAGGAGTGTGAACTATACAAGTTCGTAATAACATTTGGTTAAATGAAAGAAAAGGCTCCGGTGTATAGAGAGGACCTCACCGTTTACGAAGTAACCATAGAAACGATGGAACCCACTATTTTTTTTTATCGCTAGAATTTATTCTTTCCGGGTAAAATACCCGGAAAGAATAAAAAATCGTGGTTGGGAAGGTCATAGTAGCAAAAGCCATTGGAATTTTATATTTTATATATCGGAATAATTCGTTTTGGTATTAATTAACTAGAGGGGGGATAAGAGGATGACTGAAAGAAAAGAAATCGATTAGTTATTCATTAAAGTTTAATTTGATTCAATGACCAGAGTTAGACGAGGATATATAGCTCGGAGACGTCGAACAAAAATTCGTTTATTTGCATCAACCTTTATAGGGGCCCATTCAAGACTTACCCGAACTGCTACTCAACAGAAAATGAGAGCTTTGGTTTCCTCTCATCGGGATAGGGGCAGACAAAAGAGGGACTTTCGTCGTTTGTGGATTACTCGAATAAATGCAGCAGCTCGTGAGAATATGGTATTCTATAGTTATAGTAAATTAATACACAATCTGTATAAGAAGCAATTGCTTCTTAATCGTAAAATACTTGCGCAAATAGCTATATCAAATAAGAATTGTCTTTACATGATTTCCAATAAGATTAGCAAATAAAAGAGATTAAAAAGTAATATATCATATATATATAAATAGCGAAAACTATATATAAATAGCGAAAACAGAATAGAATTCCCCGGAGAATGGACTCCGGGAAGATAGAATAAAAATGAATTTCAGAAATTAAAAAGAAATTAAGATAAGTAGTGGGAATGAATGAACATCTTTCAAAAAAAAAAAAAGATTTCTTCTTTCCCCATTTGTTGTTTCTTATAACACAACAATCAAATCTGGATTCGAGGTTTTTCGAGCAAAACATCAATCTGAGCTTGAGTTCCGCTTGGAGTTTTGAATCAATCGGAAAAGTATATCTAAGAGTATATCTATTTATTTCGGGTTCTGGGACCAGCCATTCTAGGGATCGACTCAGCTCTCTCAAACTGTTTTTCATTATTAAGAAAAGGTAACAAAGATAAAATACGAGCTTGTTTTATAGCAATAGTAATTAATCGTTGTTGTTTCAAGGTCAATCTATTCACCCGTCTAGATAATATTTTTCCTTGTTCACTAATAAATCGACTAATTAAACTCATGTTTCTATAATCAATTTGATCCCCCGATTCAATTGGGGGAAAACGCCTACGAAAAGATCGCTTGGATTTGCGAAAAGGTTGCTTGGATTTATCCATGGTTTATTCCTTATCTCTAAATTTCTATTTCTTTATTCATTTCAGATCTGACCGAAATGAGTTTTCTTTTTTTATTTGTATATTATATATTTATATACATATATATGTTAAGTTTTTCTTTTTCCTGTTCCTTTGAAAAATAATACAATACATATGTTCCATTCGATCTATTTCTTTATTTCCCCATGAATCGTATGCTTGCGACAATAACGACAAAACTTTCTCAAGTCTAATCGACTGGGTGTATTGTGTCGATTCTTTTGAGTAATATATCTAGAAATGCCCGGCAATTTCTTATTGACACCATTTTGGGCACAACTGGTACACTCCAAAATAACTCTAACTCGGACATCTTTACCCTTAGCCATGAACCTCCTTTAAATTTTTGATCGACTTAATTCTTCTATTTTCGACCCGAATCTAAATCTAAGAAGACGAAAAGAACAAAAAAGAAAAAAAATATATATAAATAGAAATAAAGGTGACTAACTAGTTAATTCCAATTAATACTTCTATAGAAATAGAAGTTACTAACTAGTTAATTCCAATTAATACTAATAGAAATTAATAGAATATAATAATTTTATGTGAGTAATACAATTTTTTCTAATTATCAATTATTCTTTCCAGTATTTCATTTAAGTATCCTTTTTTCTATGCTACGATTTCGTGGAATTTTTTACCCTATACAGGAACCTCTTTTCCATTTCTGTTCTCCAAAATAAAATAGGATCTTAAACTATAATTAAAAAAAGGGGAATGACAAAGCATCGGGGAATAAACGATTAATTTCTATCAATAGACCCGCTAAAGACCCAAACCATAGAGTAGTTAGCACGGGTGCTGTGGAGAGATATGTTTTTATGTCCCGCATTGAAAATCCTCCTTCTTTATTGTAATACATATATGGTCAGATGCTGTAGTTCAAGATCATTTGTCTTTTTTGTACGGAATTCCTAACAAAAATAAATATCTACAATGAGCAGTAGATGAGGTTTTCCTATCCCTGTCCCTAAAAAAGAAAGGGGGTACCCCTTTCTTTTTTCTTAAGCATTCTAATAAATATTCATTCTTTTTTTATTTGATTATTTATTATATGAAACCAAAAAGAAGAAATGACAAGAAAATTTTATATGGATACAGAAAAAAATAACGATATGGAAAACAAGACATGGATTTTGTACAATGTCATTGTACAATAATTTTAAAAGGGATGTAGCGCAGCTTGGTAGCGCGTTTGTTTTGGGTACAAAATGTCACGGGTTCAAATCCTGTCATCCCTACCTATTACTTCTCCTAGGGGGCAGTAACGAAAGGAAAGATTAATTGAGTGAGATCAATTAAATAAAAATGAAATAAAATAAGGCATTCATTATCTTTCATTTTTTACATGGATTGGTATGCAAGACCGGGCTAAAAAAAAAAATACTTTTCTTTACAATTATAGTTCTTGTCATAAGAAAGCGCTCTTAGTTCAGTTCGGTAGAACGCGGGTCTCCAAAACCCGATGTCGTAGGTTCAAATCCTACAGAGCGTGATTCCATTTATTTTATTTTGAATCATA